GGCCCATAGATAAAAAACCCACTTTTTTACGATTACGAGGTTTATTGGAATATGAAATCCAACCCTGGAAATACAGGATCCCAATTTTTTTTACTACCCGGAGCTTCGATACATTTCGAAATCGAGAGATGTCTACCGGGGGAGGTTCTATCAGACAACAATTAGCCAATCTAGATTTACGAATTATTATAGATTATTCATTGGTAGAATGGAAAGAATTGGAGGAAGAGGAACCCACAGGGAATGAATGGGAAGATCGAAAAGTTGGAAGAAGAAAAGATTTTTTGCTTAGACGCATGGAATTGGCTAAGCATTTTATTCGAACAAATATAGAACCAAAATGGATGGTTTTGTGTCTATTACCAGTTCTTCCTCCTGAGTTGAGACCAATCTATCATATAGATGAGGATAAACTAGTGACCTCGGATATTAATGAAATCTATAGAAGAATTATCTATCGGAATAATACTCTTACAGATCTATTAACAACAAGTATAGCTACGCCAGAAGAATTAATAATATCTCAGGAAAAATTGCTACAAGAAGCCGTGGATGCACTTCTTGATAATGGAATCTGCGGACAACCAATGAGGGATGATCATAATAGAGTTTACAAGTCGCTTTCAGATGTAATTGAAGGCAAAGAAGGAAGAGTTCGCGAGACTCTGCTTGGTAAACGGGTCGATTATTCAGGGCGGTCAGTGATTGTCGTGGGCCCTTCACTTTCATTACATCGATGTGGATTGCCTCGCGAAATAGCAATAGAACTTTTCCAGGCATTTGTAATTCGTGACCTAATTAGAAAACATCTTGCTTCGAACATAGGAGTTGCTAAGAGTCAAATTCGGAAAAAAAAACCGATTGTATGGGAAATACTTCAGGAAATTCTGGATGACCATCCTGTATTGCTGAATAGAGCACCTACTCTGCATAGATTAGGCATACAGGCATTCCTCCCCGTTTTAGTGGAAGGGCGTGCTATTTGTTTACATCCATTAGTTTGTAAGGGCTTCAATGCAGACTTTGACGGGGATCAAATGGCTGTTCATGTGCCTTTATCTTTGGAGGCTCAAGCAGAGGCACGTTTACTTATGTTTTCTCATATGAATCTTTTGTCTCCAACTATTGGAGATCCCATTTCCGCACCAACTCAAGATATGCTTAGTGGACTCTATGTCTTAACGAGTGGAAATCGTCGGGGTATTTGTGTAAATAGGTATAATCCATGTAATCGTAGAAACTATCAAAATGAAGATAATAACTATAAGTATACAAAAAAAAAAGAACCCTTTTTTTGTAATGCCTATGATGCAATTGGAGCTTATCGGCAAAAACGAATCAATTTAGGTAGTCCTTTGTGGCTCCGGTGGCGACTAGATCAACGCGTTATTGCTGCAAGAGAAGCTCCCATCGAAATTCACTATGAATCTTTGGGGACCTATTATGAGATTTATGGACACTATCTAATAGTAAGAAGTATAAAAAAAGAAATTCTTTATATATATATTCGAACCACTGTTGGTCATATTTCTCTTTATCGAGAAATAGAAGAAGCCATACAAGGGTTTTGGCAGGGCTGTTGTAATTCTATGCTACCAGCGGGAATTCAAGTCTCGCCGGTTTAACTAGGACCATAATTGCGGAATTTCTACGTGAATCAAGATCTAGAAAAGGAAGTTTTCCAATCACTGACTCAAACCCATTGTCAAATTCTACTCAGCGCAATATGGAGGTACTGATGGCAGAACGGCCCACTCAGGTCTTTCACAATAAAGTGATAGACGGAACTGCCATGAAACGACTTATTAGTCGATTTATTGATCACTATGGAATAGGATATACATCACATATCCTGGATCAAGTAAAGACTCTGGGTTTCCGACAAGCTACCGCCGCATCCATTTCATTAGGAATTGATGATCTTTTAACAATACCTTCTAAAAGATGGCTAGTTCAAGACGCTGAACAACAAAGTTTTATTTTGGAAAAAAACCATCATCATGGGAATGTACACGCAGTAGAAAAATTACGTCAATCAATCGAGATATGGTATGCCACAAGTGAATATTTGCGACAAGAAATGAATCCTAATTTTCGGATGACCGATCCTTTTAATCCAGTCCATATAATGTCTTTTTCGGGAGCCAGAGGAAATGCATCTCAGGTACATCAATTAGTAGGTATGAGAGGATTAATGTCGGATCCCCAAGGGCAAATGATTGATTTACCCATTCAAAGCAATTTACGCGAAGGACTCTCTTTAACAGAATATATTATTTCTTGCTACGGAGCCCGTAAAGGAGTTGTGGATACCGCTATCCGAACATCAGATGCAGGATATCTCACGCGCAGACTTGTTGAAGTAGTTCAACACATTGTTGTACGTCGAACAGATTGTGGCACCGTTCGAGGTATTTCTGTAAGTCCTCGAAATGGGATGATGACGGACAGGATTTTTATCCAAACATTAATTGGGCGTGTATTAGCAGATGATATATATATAGGTTCGCGATGCATTGCTACTAGAAATCAAGATATTGGGGTTGGACTTGTCAATAGATTCATAACTTTTAGAGCACAACCAATCTCTATTCGAACCCCCTTTACTTGTAGGAGTACATCTTGGATTTGTCAATTATGTTATGGCCGGAGTCCAGCTCATGACGACCTGGTCGAATTGGGAGAAGCTGTAGGTATTATTGCAGGTCAATCTATTGGAGAACCGGGCACTCAATTAACATTAAGAACTTTTCATACCGGCGGAGTATTCACAGGGGGTACTGCAGAACATGTGCGAGCCCCTTCTAATGGAAAAATAAAATTCAATGAGGATTTGGTTCATCCGACACGTACACGTCATGGACATCCTGCTTTTCTATGTTCTAGAGACTTGTATGTAACTATTGAGAGTGAAGATATTATACACAATGTGTATATTCCGCCCAAAAGTTTTCTTTTAGTTCAAAACGATCAATATGTAGAATCAGAACAAGTGATTGCTGAGATTCGCGCGAGAACATCCACTTTGAATTTGAAAGAGAAGGTTCGAAAACATATTTATTCGGACTCAGAGGGCGAAATGCACTGGAATACCGATGTGTACCATGCACCTGAATTTACATATGGTAATATTCATCTCTTACCAAAAACAAGTCATTTATGGATATTATTAGGGGAGCCCTGGAGATCCAGTCTAGGCCCCTGTTCGATCCACAAGGATCAAGATCAAATGAACGCTTATTCTCTTTCTGTCAAGCGAAGATATATTTCTAACCCCTCAGTAACTAATAATCAAGTGAGACACAAATTTTTTAGTTCGTATTTTTCTGGTAAAAATCAAAAAGGAGATAGGATTCCTGATTATTCAGAACTTAATCGAATGACATGTACTGGTCGTTGTAATCTCAGATATCCCGCCATTCTCGACGGGAATTCTGATTTATTGGCAAAGAGGCGAAGAAATAGATTCATCATCCCACTCGAATCGATTCAAGAAGGCGAGAACCAACTAATACCTTCTTCAGGTATCTCAATTGAAATCCCCAGAAATGGTATTCTCCGTATAAATAGTATTCTTGCTTATTTCGATGATCCTCGATATATAAGAAAGAGCTCGGGACTTACTAAATATGAGACTAGAGAACTGAATTCAATCGTCAACGAAGAGGATTTGATTGAGTATCGAGGAGTCAAGGTATTTTGGCCAAAATACCAAAAGGAAGTCAATCCATTTTTTTTTATTCCCGTGGAAGTCCACATTTTGGCCGAATCCTCTTCCATAATGGTACGGCACAATAGTATTATTGGGGTAGATACACAAATCACTTTAAATAGAAGAAGTCGGGTAGGCGGATTGGTCCGAGTGAAGAAAAAAGCAGAAAAAATGAAACTGATAATCTTTTCTGGAGATATCTATTTTCCTGGAAAGACAAATAAGGCATTCCGATTGATACCACCAGGAGGGGGAAAACAAAATTCCAAAGAATACAAAAAATTGAAAAATTGGCTCTATATCCAACGAATGAAACTTTCTAGGTATGAAAAAAAGTATTTTGTTTTGGTTCAACCTGTAGTCCCATATAAAAAAACGGATGGTATAAATTTAGGAAGACTTTTCCCGCCGGATCTCTTGCAGGAAAGTGATAATCTACAACTTCGAGTTGTCAATTATATCCTTTATTACGACCCAATTCTTGAAATTTGGGACACAAGTATTCAATTAGTTCGGACTTGTTTAGTGTTGAATTGGGACCAAGACAAAAAAAGTTCTTCGATCGAAAAGGCCTGTGCTTCCTTTGTTGAAATAAGGACAAATGGTTTGATTAGAGATTTTCTAAGAATCGACTTAGCGAAGTCACCTATTTCGTATACCGGAAAAAGGAACGATCTGTCGGGTTTAGGATTGATCTCTGAGAATGGATCAGATCGCGCTAATGTCAATCCGTTTTCTTCCATTTATTCCTATTCCAAGGCAAGGATTCAAGAATCCCTTAATCCAAATCAAGGAACTATTCATACGTTGTTGAATCGAAATAAGGAATCTCAATCTTTGATAATTTTGTCATCATCCAATTGTTCTCGAATAGGCCCATTCAACGATGTAAAATCTCCCAATGTGATAAAAGAATCAATCAAAAAGGACCCCCTAATTCCAATTAGGAATTCGTTGGGCCCCTTAGGAACAGGCTTTCCAATTTCTAATTTTGATTTATTTTCCCATTTAATAACCCATAATCAGATCTTGGTAACTAACTATTTGCAACTTGACAATTTAAAACAGATTTTTCAAATACTTAAATATTATTTACTGGATGAAAATGGTAAAATTTATAATCCCTATTCATGCAGTAACATCATTTTGAATCCATTCAATTTGAATTGGTATTTTCTCCATTACAATTATTGTGAAGAGACATCTACAATCGTTAGTCTTGGGCAGTTTATTTGTGAAAATGTATGTATAGCCAAAAAAGGACCGCATTTAAAATCGGGTCAAGTTC